TTATATTTTTTAATTTTTAATTAAAACTTAAAGAATCAAAATCTTACGTGCATAAAACACTAAAATATATAAAGTGCCTGATTAAAGGATTATTCTGATAGAATAAATTAAATAATAGTAATTTATTATCTTTATAATAAAAAATAAGCTAAATTTAAGCTAATGAACTCATACTTCATTTATAAAGATAATCTTTTTTTTTAAATTAATAATTCTAAAATAATATTTTTTATATTAATAATCTTTAGAATCCTATTAGTAATTTCTTCTAACTCATGAATATCATGCTGAATAGGTCTAGAAATTAATACTCTTTCTTTCCTACCTTTCATTTTTAAAAAAAATAATATTTTAAAATCCGAAATAGCAATTAAATATTTTATTATTCAATCATTATCTTCTATTAATTTTTTATTTTTAATTATAATTATGAAATTCAATTTATGAAACCTTATAAACCTACATTATTTCATTATTACAAATATTAATTTAACATTAATTTTAAAGCTTGGAGCTTCCCCCTTTCATTTATGAATAATTAATATTATTGAAAGACTATCATGAATAAATTTATTAATTTTTTTTACTTTACAAAAAATCCCTGCATTAATTTTAATTTCTTATTATCTTAGATACAAATTTATTTATTTAATAATTATCATTAATTGTTTAGTCGGGTCTCTCGGAGGGTTAAATCAATTAAGAATTCGAAAAATTATAACTTACTCTTCAATTTATAATTTTAGATGAATATTTAGAGCTATACTAGTAAGAGATAATATATTCTTATTTTTTATATCTATCTATTCATTAATTTTAATTAGTTTGATAGTCTATTTTCATTCATTTAATTTAACCTTTATTAATCAATTATATCAACTTAAGATTAATAAATGATTTAATTTAATTATTTTATTAAACTTTCTTTCCTTAGGAGGATTACCTCCTTTCCTAGGATTTATCACTAAATGAATTATCTCAATTACTTATATTAAAATTAATAGATTTATTATTTTACTATTAATAATATCCTCATTAATTAACTTATATTATTATATCCAATTAATCTATCCAATAATTTTATTAAATAAATTTGAACCCAAATGAACTATAATCTTTTATTCAATTCCAAATTTAAAAATTTGAATATGAACCTTTTTTTCAATTTTTAATTTAATTTTAATTACATTTTTTATATTTATACTTTAATAATAAAGATTTTAAGTTAATAAAACTATTAATTTTCAAAATTAAATTTAAAGAATACTTCTTTAAGTCTTAATAAATTTCAAATTTATATGTAAAAGCTTGCAACTTTCAATCTTTATTAGATTATAAAACTAACATAATTAAATATCAATTAGTAAAAAAATATTTTAATATTTATAAATAAATTTACAATTTATCACTTAATTTTCAGTCATTTTACTCTGTAAATTACTAATGAAAAAATGATTTTTTTCAACTAATCACAAAGATATTGGAACTTTATATTTTATTTTTGGAATTTGATCCGGTTTAATCGGTTCATCCTTAAGATTCCTAATTCGTATAGAATTAAGAATCCCCGGAACTTTAATTGGTAATGATCAAATTTACAATGTAATTGTAACCTCACATGCTTTTATTATAATTTTTTTTATAGTTATACCAATTATAATTGGTGGTTTCGGAAACTGACTAATCCCACTAATACTCGGGTCCCCTGATATAGCTTTCCCTCGAATAAACAATATAAGATTTTGATTCCTTCCCCCCTCCTTAATTTTTTTACTTTTTAGAAGTCTTTTAAATTCAGGAGCAGGAACTGGTTGAACAGTTTACCCTCCCCTATCCTCTAATCTATCTCACTTAGGTAGATCTGTCGATATAACAATTTTTTCTCTACATTTAGCAGGAATTTCTTCTATTCTTGGAGCAATCAATTTTATCTCTACTATTATAAATATAAAATTTAAAAATTTAAATTATGAAATAATACCACTCTTTGTTTGATCAGTATTAATCACAGCAGTATTATTATTACTGTCTTTACCAGTTCTCGCAGGAGCTATTACTATATTATTAACTGATCGAAATCTAAATACATCTTTTTTTGACCCAGCTGGAGGGGGAGATCCTATTCTTTATCAACATCTTTTTTGATTTTTTGGTCACCCAGAAGTTTATATTTTAATTCTTCCAGGATTTGGAATCATTTCTCATATTACAACACACGAAAGAAGAAAAAAAGAATCCTTCGGAAGTTTAAGAATAATTTACGCAATAATTTCAATTGGTTTATTAGGATTTGTAGTTTGAGGTCATCATATATTTACAGTAGGAATAGATGTAGACACACGAGCCTACTATACCTCAATTACAATAATTATTGCTATTCCTACTGGAATTAAAATTTTTAGTTGATTAGCTAACTTAAATGGTTCAATTATTAAAATAAATCCAGCTCTTTGCTGAACATTAGGATTTATTTTTTTATTCACAATTGGAGGATTAACCGGAATCATCCTCTCAAATTCCTCAATTGATATCGTTCTCCATGATACATATTATGTGGTCGCTCATTTCCACTACGTTTTATCCATAGGAGCTGTATTTGCAATCATAGCAGGATTTATTCACTGATACCCTTTATTAACCGGTCTCACTTTAAATAACTTTTACTTAAAAATCCAATTCATTTCTATATTTTTAGGAGTAAATTTAACCTTTTTCCCACAACATTTCTTAGGATTAAGAGGGATGCCTCGTCGTTATTCAGATTACCCAGATTCATATTATTCATGAAATGTTGTTTCTTCATTAGGATCTATTATTTCTTTAATTAGAATTATAATTCTAATTTTTTTAATCTGAGAAAGAATAATCAATAAAAAAATTAATTTATTTTCAATAAACATTTATTCCTCAATTGAATGAATCCAAAAAACTCCCCCATTAGAACACAGATTCAATGAACTTCCCCTAATTAATAAAAATTTCTAATATGACAGACTTATATGTAATGAATTTAAGCTTCATTTATAAAGATTTATATCTTTTATTAGAAATTGCTACATGATCTAATTTAAATCTTCAAAACAGAAGATCATCCATTATAGAACACTTACTATTCTTCCATGATACTGCAATAATAATCGTCTCACTAATTTCAATTTTAATTTTATACATCATTATATTAAATTTCAATAATAAATTTTACGACTTTAATCTTTTAGAACATCAAAATATTGAATTAATTTGAACTATCATTCCTAGAATTTTTCTTATTATAATTGCTTTTCCTTCTTTACACTTACTTTATCTAATAGATGAAACTAGAAACCCCAATCTTACAATTAAAATTTTAGGACATCAATGATATTGATCTTATGAATATTCTGATTTCAAAAATATCGAATTTGACTCTTACATGATTCCTTTAACCTCTCCTTCATCAATATTTCGCCTATTAGATGTTGATAACCGATTAATTATCCCTATAAACATACAAATCCGCTCCCTAATTTCATCTTTAGACACAATTCATGCTTGAACAATCCCTTCCTTAGGAATTAAAACAGATGCAATACCAGGCCGACTTAATCAATTAACATTCTCAATCAACCGACCTGGTTTATTCTTTGGTCAATGCTCTGAAATCTGTGGAACAAATCACAGATTTATACCAATTTGTCTTGAAAGAATTAAATTAAATTTTTTCTTAAACTGAATTAAAAAATTTAATTAATTTATTAATAAATTTACATGAGATAACTTAAAGCAAGTATAGGCCTCTTAAGCCATATCATAATAATTAGCATCTATTTCTTATGAAAAAGATTTAGTTTAAAATCATCATAACATAAATTTGTCAAATTTAAAATATTAATAATATTAATAATCTTTTATCCCTCAAATAATACCTCTAAATTGATTAATTTTAATAATTTTTTTTACATCCATCTTTCTACTTGTCTATTTAACACTTTATTTTAATTACTCATTTCAACCTAAAAAATCTTTCTCTCAAAAATCTTTGAATAATCAATTCAACTGAAAATGATAACAAATTTATTTTCTGTTTTTGACCCTCTTTCATCATTTCTTTCCTTCCAACTCAATTGAATAAGATCCCTCTTAATCTTCCTAATCTTACCATTAAATTACTGACTTCTTAGAAATCGATTACACATAATAATTAACTTAATTTTCATATTTATTAAAAAAGAAATTTCAAACCTTATAAAACTCAATATATTTAAAGGAAATAATTTATTCTTCATCTCACTATTTATAATAATTCTTTTAAACAATTTTTTAGGCTTATTCCCTTACATCTTTACATCTACTAGACATTTAATTTTTAATCTAACATTCTCCCTCCCTATTTGATTCACTTTAATATTCTTTGGATGAATTAATAAAACACAAAATATATTTGCCCACTTAATTCCTAATGGAACCCCTGCTGTATTAATACCTTTTATAGTTCTCATTGAAACAATTAGAAATATAATTCGTCCTGGAACTTTAGCTATTCGATTAACTGCTAACATAATTGCAGGACACTTATTGATCACTTTACTCTCTCAAAATGGAACCTACATCTCTGCTCTATTTGTAGCTCTATTAATCCTAATTGAAATTCTACTCTTAATTTTAGAAATATCAGTAAGAATCATTCAAGCTTATGTTTTCACTATTTTAAGAACTTTATATACATCTGAAATCCATTAATAAAAATTAATTACTAATGATAAATACCTATAATCATCCTTTTCATTTAGTAAATTATAGACCATGACCTTTAACTGGCGCCTTAGGAAGAATAATTTTTTTATTAAGAATAGTAAAATGATTTAAAGAAAATCAATTCAATTTTCTTATTATTTTAGGCCTCACAATCATTTTAATAACTATAATTCAATGATGACGAGATATTACTCGTGAAAGAACTTTCCAAGGTTTCCATACTTTTAAAGTAAATATAAATATACGATGAGGAATAATTCTATTCATTATCTCAGAAATTTTTTTTTTTCTTTCATTCTTTTGAAGCTTCTTCCATAGAAGACTCTCACCTAATATCGAACTAGGATCAATTTGACCACCTTCAAATATTCAAGCATTTAACCCCTTTCAAATTCCCTTCCTTAATACACTTATCCTTTTAATCTCAGGAGTATCAGTAACCTGAGCACACCATTCATTAATAGAAAATAAATACAAAGAAAGATTTCAAGCTACATTTCTTACTATCAGCTTAGGAATTTATTTTACATTTATCCAAGCGTATGAATACAAAAAAGCTCCTTTTTCTATTGCTGATAGAATCTTTGGGTCATCTTTTTTTGTTGCTACAGGATTTCATGGAATTCATGTATTAATTGGATCAATCTTCCTAATCACTTGTATAATACGAATCTATTCTAACCATTTCTCTTTTAATCATCATTTTGGATTCGAAGCTGCATCTTGATATTGACATTTTGTTGATGTAGTCTGAATTTTTCTATTCATTTTCATATATTGATGAAGTAATTAAAATTTATATAATATATAAAAGTATATTTAACTTCCAATTAAAATGTTTAAATCAATTAATATAAATAATCTTAAATTTATCTATTATAATTTCAATTTTTATTATTATTTCTACAATTTTAATTATTGTTTCTATATTAATCTCAAAAAAAAAAACATTTGATCGAGAAAAATTTTCCCCTTTTGAATGTGGATTTGACCCTAAATCTTTAACTCGTATCCCTTTCTCACTTCAATTCTTCATTATTACTATTATTTTTTTAATTTTTGATGTTGAAATTTCAATTATCCTCCCCATAATTCTAACATTTGAAATTAACAATAAGCTATTTTGATTTATTACTTCAAGATTTTTCATAATCATTCTAATTTTAGGAATTTTTTATGAATGAAATAATAACTTATTAAATTGAAAAATTTAACTTAGGATTATAATTTAAAAAAAATAATTAAATTGCAATTAATATTTATTGGCCTCTTCAATCAATTAATCTTATTTTAAATAAGAATTAATATTAAATTAAATTTAATTTCGACTTAAACCTAGGGTATCTAATACCCCTTATTTTTAGTTGAAACCAATATATTGGTTTATTACTGTTAATAATAATTTAGAAATAAAAATTTCCATCTAAAGAAATAAAATAATTTAAACTTCTAATTTAAAATTCAAGTGTAATATACATTTATATTTCTTTATAATAGTTTAACTAAAAACTTTTCATTTTCATTGAAAAAATATTTCAAATAAAATTTATAAATATTTAAAAATTATACAATAATCACTTTTATATCTTCAATATAACACTCTCAATTTAAGTTATTTAAATACAATAAAATCAAAAATAAATATAAAACAAAAAATATATACATAAATAATTTAAAAGAATTTAACTGTAAATAATAATTCAAATTAGAAATTTTCATTATACCACCGTAAACTCCTATACTACCAATTTTTTCTATCCATCCTATGTCTATAATTTTATCTATTTTTAATCTAAATTTTAATACTAAATTATTTACTCCAAAAACTCTAATTGAAGGAATAAACCACATTAAACTTAAATAATAATAAATTTTTATTAGACTATTTCACTTCAACAATAAATTTATACAAGAAATAAATATCCCTATAAATAAACCTATAAAAATAAAAATTATTACTATAAATTTTTTAACTCCAAATAAATAAACTATATATAAATCAGGTAAAACTAATCAACTTATCATTCTCCCTCCCATAATAGAAATTACCAGTAACGTAAATATACTAACAATTATAATATAATCCTTATCATTAAAACTAAAATATCTAAAATATCTAACTTCCTTTAAAAATCTTATATAAATTAATCGAACAGTATATCTAACAGTTAACCCTGTAGAAAAAAAAAAAAAAAAAAAAATAATTATATTAAAATTAGAAAAATAAACTATTTCTAAAATTAAATCCTTTGAATAAAACCCAGCCATAAAAGGTATCCCGCATAAAGCTAAATTAGAAATATTAAAATTAATAAAAACTAAAGGTATAAAATTACCAACTCCACCCATTATCCGAATATCCTGCCTATTTTTTATATTATGAATGACTAACCCAGCACACATAAACAGTAATGCCTTAAAAATAGCATGTGTACATAAATGAAAAAAAGTTAATCTCTTAAAACCTAAACATAAAATAGATATCATTAATCCTAACTGCCTTAATGTTGATAAAGCAATGATTTTTTTTAAATCAATCTCAAAATTAGCTCTTAAACCTGCTATTAATATAGTTAATCTTCTTATAATCAATAAAAAATTCAAAACAATTTCATTTCTATAGATATGAATAAATCGAATTAATAAATAAACTCCAGCAGTTACTAAAGTGGATGAATGAACAAGTGCTGAAACAGGTGTCGGAGCAGCTATCGCAGCTGGAAGTCAGGCAGAAAAAGGAATTTGTGCTCTTTTAGTTATGGCTGCAATTAAAACAAAAAAAAAAATAATTCAACTTTCACTAAAATTATCCATAATTTTAATATAATGTAAGAAATTTCAACTTCCATAGTTAATTATCCACACAATAGCTATAAGAATAAAAACATCTCCAATCCGATTCCTTAAAATAGTCAACATACCAGAATTTAAAGATTTAACATTTTGATAATAAATAACTAAACAAAAAGACACCAATCCTAACCCATCTCAACCCAATAGAATAGAAATTAAATTTAACCTAAAAATTAATAAAACTATAGACAAAACAAACAAAAGAATTAAAATAATAAACCGAAATAAATTTAACTCTCTACTTATGTACCTTTTTCTATAATATACTACTATAGAAGAAATAAGTATAACAATAAAAAAAAAAAAAAAAGAAATCCAATCTATATAAATTAACATCACTACCAACCTTGAATTAAATCTAAATATTTCTAATTCAACGAATAATCTCAAATTAACACTAATTATAAATATTCTCATTAAAAATCTAGAAACAGATAAAAATAAAAGAACAATTGATCTCAATAAACAAATATCTAATTTTTTAAAAATAATTTAAAGTAAATTTTTACATAGTTGATTCCACAAATCAAAATTTTTAATTAAATTATTTAAATAAATTAAAAAATAATCTATCTTTAAAATTAAAATATTTAAAGGAACCCAATGTAAAAATAAAATTAAAATTTCTCGAAAATTAATTATTTTAATAAAATTTAATCCCTTTAATAAATTCCCATGCTGTCTAGCAACAAACACATAAATTCTATATCTAGCTGAAAAAAATGAAATAATCATTAAAATTAATAAATTTATTTTTGACCAAGAAATAATTCTTACTAACAATCTAATTTCTCCAAATAAATTTAAAGAAGGAGGAGCAGCTATATTTGAAGATAATAATAAAAACCATCATAGCGTTAAAATAGGAAATAAATTAATTAATCCTTTATTAATTAAGATTCTTCGCCTTCCTACACGCTCATACATTAAATTAATCAAAACAAATAATCCTGAAGAACATAAACCATGCCCAACCATTAAAATTAACCTTCCAATTACACCTAAATAATTTATTGATATCAAACCTCCAATTACTAGAGATATATGAACAACAGAAGAATAAGCAATCAATAATTTTAAATCTATTTGATGTAAACATATAAAACTAATTCAAGCTCCTCCTATTAAAGAAATTCTAACCCAAAAAATTCTTAATTTTGAAGAAATTAATATAATTAATTTTAAAACACGAATTAAACCATACCCTCCTAATTTTAATATAACACCAGCTAAAATCATTGATCTTGAAACAGGTCCTTCTACATGAGCCTTAGGAAGCCATAAATGAACAAAATACATAGGCATTTTAACTAAAAAAGCTATAATTATCAAAAAATATATAATCATATTATTACAATCAATAAAAAAAAAAAAATCTATTGATAGAAATAATTTATACAAATAAAAAATTCCTATTAATAAAGGCAAAGAAGCAAAAAGAGTGTAAAAAATTAAATAAATCCCTGCCTGAATCCGTTCTGGCTGATACCCTCAACCAATTACAAGAAATAAAACTGGTAAAATTCTTCCTTCAAAAAAAAAATAAAATATAAATAAATCTATTGAAAAAAAAGTTAATAACAATATAAAAATTATAAAAACTATATTTAATAAAAATAATCTTCCAAAAATATTATTCCTTAAAATATTAAACCTAGACAATATTATTAAAAAACAAATTCAAACACTTAATCTCACTATCAATAATCTTACAAAATCAATCCCTATCCATCCAACTAAATTTCTAAATATAAAAATATTAATATCAATTGAAACAATTAAAATAAATAAAATTATTATTGCATACATAACCATTCAAAAATTATTTTTTAAAAAAAAAAGAAATAAACAAAAAAATAAATACTTTAACATTTTAACAAATTAAAAACTTGAAAATAATCTCTACCTATTATACGAATTAAAACTACCAAAATTGAAAGACCTAACACCCCCTCACAAACTATTATAACTATAAATAATATAAGAAAATAAATTTCATTTAAAATATTAAGTAATCTTAAAAATAAAATAAATATTAAAATTAATATTAAAAATTCCAATCTTAATAAAATATTCAAGACATGCTTACGATTAGAAATTAACATATAATTACCAATAAAAAACATAAAAATTATCAAATTTATTAAAATATTCATTAGTTTTTATAATTTAATTAAAAATTTTGATCTTGTAAATCAAATTTAAGTTCACCTTTAAAAACTTCAATTAAATAATATATACATTACAACTATAATCTCCAAAATTATTATTTTATTTAAACTATTAATTGAAATTACAAAATTAATACTAATTTTTATTATAATTTCTCTAACAATTACCTTAATAATTACAAAAAATCCTTTATTAATAGGATTCTTAATTATTATCCAAACATTAATGTTATGCTTAATAATAAATTTTAATTCAAGAATTTACTGAATATCTTATATTACTTATCTAATTATACTTGGAGGTATTTTAATTCTATTTATATACATATGTTCAATTTCTTCAAACGAAACTATTAAATTTAACCCAAAAATTATTTTTATCTCAACCCCCTTCTTAGCATTCATAATATTCAATTTTTTATCAATAAATTGAATTAATAAAAATATAACAATAACAAACTATTCAATTGATTTTTTCTTTAATAATAATAACATTATTAATATCTCTAAAATATATAATAAATTTTCAATAATTATAACAATTATATTAATTATCTACCTACTAATTTCATTAACTATAGTAACAACATTTGCTAATAATGATTTAGGACCCCTTCGGTCATCTAAATAAATACAACATCCCCTCCCCATCCCAAAAATGAAAATATACAAAAAAAATCCTATTTTAAAGATTATTTATTCCTCCCTTGTCTCATTACCTACACCATCAAATATCTCTTTTTGATGAAATTATGGCTCTCTTTTAGGTTTATGTTTAATTATTCAAATTTTTACTGGATTATTTTTATCAATACATTATTGTCCTAACATTGATTTAGCTTTTGATAGAATTATCCATATCAACCGAGATGTCAACTACGGATGATTATATCGAATTATCCATACAAATGGCGCATCAATATTCTTCATTTGCTTATATTTGCATATTGGACGAAATCTTTACTATGAGTCCTTTATATTTATCCACACCTGAATAATTGGAATTATAATCTTATTCCTCACTATAGCTACTGCTTTTATAGGATATGTTTTACCCTGGGGACAAATATCTTTCTGAGGAGCAACTGTAATCACTAATCTTTTATCAGCCATCCCATTCATTGGCACTGATTTAGTACAATGAATCTGAGGCGGATTTGCCATCAATAATGTAACATTAAATCGATTCTTCTCAATCCATTTTATTTTGCCTATAATCATTAGAGCAATAGTCATCATCCATATTTTTTATCTTCACCAAACAGGATCTAATAATCCTCTAATAATTAAAAAATCATTAGACAAAATTCCCTTCCATCCTCTCTTTTCATTAAAAGATTTATTAGGAATTCTAATTTTTACATTTTTATTTTTTAATTTTTCTTTAATATACCCTTTCAGTCTTATAGATTCAGATAATTTTATTTTAGCTAACCCATTAGTAACCCCTCCCCATATTCAACCTGAATGATATTTTTTATTTGCCTATTCAATTCTCCGATCAATTCCTAACAAATTAGGAGGAGTAATTGCACTTCTTATATCTATTATAATTCTATTTTTCACTCCTCTCTTATTTAATAAATCTATTCAAGGAAATATATTTTATTATTTAAATAAAATCTGATTCTGATTTTTTTTCGCTACATTCCTTATTCTCACCTGAATCGGAGCTAAATCTATTGATTATCCTTTTATAAATATTGGTCAAATCACAACTATTTTTTATTTTTTTTATTTCCTTATAATTCCTGTATTTTCAAAATTATGAAATAATATTAATAACTAACCTTTAAATTAATTAATGAGCTTGAATATAAGCATTTGTTTTGAAAACATTTGAAAGAAATAAATTTCTATTAATTTTACTAAAAATATTTCAATTATAATATAAATAAACAACAAAGAAATAAAAAATAATTCAAAGAAAAAGGTAAATAAATTTTTCAAGTTAAATATATTAATTTATCATACCGAAATCGAGGTAAAGTCCCTCGCACCCAAATAAATCCAAAACCAACTATTACTACTTTCAAAAAAAAAATTACCCTTAATCTTTTAAACGAAAGAAAAAAAAGAACAAAAATAAGTCTTATAAATAAAATTATGGAATATTCTGCTAAAAAAATTAAAGCAAATTCCCTTCCTCCATATTCAATATTAAACCCAGAAACCAACTCTCTTTCACCCTCAGAAAAATCAAAGGGAGTTCGATTACACTCAGCTAATATTGAAGAAAAAATTCTCAATGCAATAGGCATCATTAAAAAAAAAAATATCATATTTTTTTGATAACTAATTAAATTAATTAAATTAAAATCTATAATTAATAAAATAACACATAAAAATAAAAAAATTAATCTAACTTCATAAGAAATAGTTTGAACAATAGCTCGTAAAGACCCTAATAAAGCATAATTTGAATTTGAAGATCAACCAGCCATCATAATTATATAAACCCCTAATCTTAAGAAACATAAAAATATCAAAAATCCTAATCTTAAAAACCCTAATCCTTCTAAATAAGGCATTAACAATCAAACTATCAATGATAAACCTAAACTAAAAATCGGACAAAATAAAAAAAATAGAAAATTAGACTTTAAAGGTAAATAATATTCTTTTCTAAATAATTTAATAGCATCTCTAAAAGGTTGAATAATTCCATTAATTCCTAATTTATTAGGCCCCTTACGAAATTGAATATAACCTAAAACTTTCCGTTCTAATAAAGTTAAAAAAGCAACACCCACCAAAACCCCAATTATTAAAATGAATATATTAAAAATATATAAAATTAAATCATTTAATTGTATTATCATTTATATAAATTAAATTATATATGAATAAATCCTAAATTTATTGCATTAAATTCTGCCAAAATAATTTCAATTTATATCTAAATTTTTAATTTTAAATACATATTTTCATCTTTCTAAATTAAAATATTAATTCTTTATATAATAATCATTAATTAAATTCATTAAACATTAAAAATTTTTTATTTTCAAAATTTAATCCTTTCGTACTAAAATTTTATACATTAAAATAAAGATAGAAACCAACCTGGCTCACACCGGTTTGAACTCAGATCATGTAAGATTTTAAAAGTCGAACAGACTCATAACTAAAACTTTCTACTTTTCTAATTACTCTTAATCCAACATCGAGGTCGCAAAATTTAATTTTAATAAGATCTCAAAATTAAAATAACGCTGTTATCCCTTAGGTAATTTATTCTAAAATCCATACAACTAAATCTTAAAAATCTAAAATTAAAATTTTTTTTAAAATAAAGTTAATTAAATTTATTAATCACCCCAACCAAATTTAAATTTAAATTAACCTTTAAATTTGATTAAATTAAACAAAAATTAAAATCTAAAGGGTCTTCTCGTCTTTTATTTAAATTTTTGTTTTTTAACAAAAATAAAAAATTTTAAAATTTTTTATTTAAACAGTTTTATTTTCATTCAATCATTCATTCTAGTTCCTAATTAAGAAACAATTTATTATGCTACCTTTGTACAGTTAAAATACTGCAGCCTTTTAAATTAAAATTCAATGGGCAGATTAGACTTTAAATTTTTAACTAAAAGACATGTTTTTGTTAAACAGGTGAAATAAATAAAAATATTATAATTTAAATTTTGCCGAATTCTTTAATAAAATTTAATTAAATCATTTTTTAAATTTAAAATTTTATACTAATTTTAACATTAAATCTTATCTTATATAAATTTAAGAAAATTTTAAAATAAATTTTTAATTAAAAATTTAAATAATTTAATTTTATCAATAAATTATTTATTAAAAATTTTAAATAAATTATATTTACTAAATAAAAAATTTTAAATTTATTTATCTATTAAATTTAAATTCACTCTATAATATAAAAATTTATATCCAAGCTTATCCCTAAATATATTAAAATTTACTTAATAATTTAAAATTTAAATTTTAAAATTATAACAAAAAATCTAAATTAAATTTATTTCTTTCAAAATTAGATATAAAAAAAACCGAATAACTTTTCATTTCAAAAAACTATTTATAAAAAATTTTATAATATTTAAATAAAATAATTTTTATCTCTTAATTTTTTTCGAAAAATTTTTTATTAAAATAATTAATTTTTAAACTCTGATACCCAAGATACAACAAATTAAATTTTCTTTTTAAAAATTAAATATTTCATTAAATTTTTTAAAATTTCAATTTCTTTACTTAATAAACTATTAATCAATCCTAATTTTTTTTATTCAAACTTAATCAAAATAAAATTATTTTTATTAATATTTTAAAAATTAATTAAAAATTTAATAACAACTAAATATTAATTTAAATAATTAATCAAATTAAATTGATTTTCACAATTAAATTTTTATTGTAAATAAAATACTTAAATTTAAGTTTTAATTTGAAAATATATTTCTAGAAACATTTTCCAATACTTCTACTATGTTACGACTTATCTTAATTAACTTACTTTAAATAATTTAAATTAATAAATTTAATAAGAGCGACGGGCAATATGTACATATTTAAAAACATTAATCATTAAAAAAATTTATTTAAAATTACTATTAAATCCAATTAAATTACAAATTTTTCATAACATATAATTAAAAATTTTAAATATTTATTGTAATTCATAAATTTTCTTATTTATAACTATATCTTGATTTGATATAAATTTAAATTTTAAATTTTAAAATATTATAAATTATAAAAAAATATTTTTATAACAACGATATATAAGTAAAAAATAAGTCTAATAAATTGTGGATTATCAATTAAAATACAAATTCCTCTAAATTGATTTAAATACCGTCATATTCTTTAATTTTCAAATACAAATATTTACTAATTTAATTTAAATTAATTAATTTAATAATAGGGTATCTAATCCTAGTTTTTTAAAAATTTTTTTAAATATATTTATATTTTAAATTAATTAAATTTTAAATTTAAAATTTAACTATTTCACTTTAAAATTTTAAATTTAAATAACATTATATTATTAATTTTAATTAAACAACTATTTATTTTTACTAATTGTTTAACCGCAATTGCTGGCACAATTTTAATTAGTAATTCTAAAACATTTCTAAATTTAAAATTATTTAAAATTAATTTTTAATAATAATTATTACATTTCTAAATTTAAAATTATTTAAAATTTAAAATTTTTAAAAATTTATATATAATTTAAATTTTAAATAAATATTAAACTAGAAATAATTTAAATTATAATTAAATAAATTTTTTTTTTTTTTTTTTTAATTTAATATATTTATTGTATATTAAATTATTTAATAATTTATATTTATTTATTATTAATTATCTATAGTTTATTAAATTATTTAGTAATTTATATTTATTTGAAACTATAAATTATTAGGATTTTAATGAATCGATTTTATCTTTTGAAAAGTAGTATAAGTTTGGAATCGATTCTCAAAGAAAAATTTAAATGCTATTCGAATTATAGTTGACTGCAGCGACGAAATTAATTGATATCTGATTATAGTTGAAATCTTTAAAAATTAAAATTTTAAATTTATTTTATCAATTTAATATATATATACAAATTCCAACCAAATCATTATTTATATTTTTTTTAATTTAA